AATGAAGTGCCTGAGTAAAGGGTTATTTTGATAGAATAAATTAAGTAATTTGATTACCTTCATTATATTTGACAGAATTAAACTGTCCCTAAAAACATCAAAAGCTTTCGTACATCATATACTAAAATATAAAAAGATAAGCTAATAAAGCTAATGGGTTCATACCCCTTTTATGAAGGTAAAAGTCCTTCTCTTTTTAATCCAACAATTATATAAAATTTTATTTATAATAACATTAATCTCAGGAACTTTAATTTCAATTTCTTCTAACTCCTGGCTAGGAGTATGAATTGGCTTAGAAATAAACCTTTTGTCTATTATTCCTTTAATAAATATTAATAAAAAAGCTAAAGCAACTGAAGCATCCATAAAATATTTTATTGTACAAGCCATAGCTTCAATTATCTTAATAATAGCTTTACTAACTAATACAATTAAATCAGATTTCACAAGAAATCTTTTAATTGATACAATAAACTCTCTTCTAATAACAACAGCCCTCCTAATTAAAACAGGTGCTGCCCCCTTCCATTTCTGGTTCCCAGAAGTAATGGAAGGATTAGAATGAACAAATGCTCTAATTTTGTTAACTTGACAAAAAATCGCCCCAATAGCAATTTTATCCTATATTAATTTAAATGAAAACCTAATTATTGTTACTATCCTAACCTCCACAATTGTTGGAGGAATTATAGGAATTAACCAAACAAGAATACGAAAAATTTTAAGATTTTCATCTATTAATCACATCGGGTGAATATTAGCAGCTATACTATATTTAGAAACATTATGAATATGATACTTTATTATTTACTCAATAATAAATATTTTATTGGTATGAGCACTTGAAAATCTAAATATCTCAAGAATTAGACAACTACTAATATTAATAAAATTAAACCCGCAACTAAAAATATTCTTTATATTCAATTTCTTCTCATTAGGTGGAGTCCCACCATTCATCGGATTTCTTCCCAAATGACTAACAGTACAGGCATTAATTTTTAACTACATATACTTTACAGCTATCACCTTAATTTTAATTACCCTTGTAACCCTATACTTCTATATACGAATAGCTCTACCTTCAATTTCATTGTCCGCTTACTCTCAAAGAAGAGTTTCAATAAATCAACAATTTAAAAATAAAAACTTCACCTTATGAAACTCCGCCCTCATAATAAGATTAACATTAGCAACACTAACGTTCAATTGAATCTAAAAAGGATTTAAGTTAAAATAAACTCCCAGCCTTCAAAGCTGTAAATAAAGGCCCCCCCCCTTTAAGCCTTAAGAAGCTCTTCAATTTTGAAGTTAAAATTATTGCCCAAGGCAAAAACCCAAAGTTTTGTTTTTAATGATCTTTATATTTTAAAAATACAGAAAAGTTTTTATTTATAGATAAAAATATTTTTGAAAAGAAATTAACCTAGTCTAAATAAAGACCAAATGAAATTGAATTCCTAATAGTAAATCAATTATTGACCCAATTCAATGAAATTAACTTAAATGAGTTCAAGGAAAAATACCCAACAACAGATTTAAATAAAAGTGAATCCAATTAATTAGCCCAATTTACCCAACCAAATGAAGTTAATTTAGTGAATTCAAGGAAAAATACCCAACAACAGATTTAAATAAAAGTGAATCCAATTAATTAGCCCAATTTACCCAGCCAAATGAAGTTAATTTAGTGAATTTAAGGAAAAATACCCAACAACAGATTAAAATAAGTGAATTTCAACCAATTAGTATTATTGACCCAATTCAATAAAATTAATATAAATGGATTCAAAGAGAAAACACCCAGCTAAGAAAAAGTGAATTTAACAAAAATTAAGAAACCCAAATTAATGAGACTACAAAAAACAAAATACAGTAAAAATACTACAAGTAAATTTAAATAAGTAAATTCCGATGTAGATAGTAAACTCCAGCTTAATTTTGTTGCCGGATAAATTAGAAAAGTAAAAACTACTTAATTTAAATGCTTAAAAGAAAACATTAAATAATAATTATTTTAGAAATTTAATTTACCCCGAAAAATCTTAATTTCTTAATTTAACTAAGTTTTAGGAAAAATCCACCTTTAAATTTGCAATTTAAAATCATTAATTTGAATATAAAACCTGCAGGAAGAGAAAATTTTCTCGTGAATAAATTTACAGTTTACCGCCTAACTCAGCCATTCCGACAGTTCTATGAATAAGTGGTTATTTTCAACAAATCATAAGGATATTGGAACACTTTACTTTATTTTTGGAGCTTGATCCGGAATAGTAGGAACTGCGCTAAGACTTTTAATTCGAGCCGAACTTGGTAACCCAGGAGCACTAATTGGGAACGACCAAATCTACAATGTTATTGTTACTGCTCATGCATTCGTCATAATTTTTTTTATAGTTATACCCATCATAATGGGGGGATTCGGAAATTGGTTAGTGCCATTAATACTAGGAGCTCCAGATATAGCCTTCCCACGAATAAACAACATAAGATTTTGGCTTCTCCCACCTTCATTAACTCTCTTGTTGATAAGAAGAATAGTAGAAAGAGGTGCAGGAACTGGTTGAACAGTCTACCCACCTCTAGCAGCCAATATTGCCCATAGAGGGGCATCTGTAGATTTAGCAATCTTCAGATTACATTTAGCCGGAATTTCCTCAATTTTAGGTGCAATCAATTTTATCACAACAGTGATTAACATGCGAGCACCTGGAATGACCTTAGATCGAACACCTTTACTAGTTTGATCAATTGCTATTACCGCTCTCCTTTTACTTTTATCCCTCCCAGTCTTGGCTGGAGCTATCACTATACTTTTAACAGACCGAAATTTAAACACATCCTTCTTTGACCCCGCAGGAGGAGGAGATCCTATTCTTTACCAGCATTTATTTTGATTCTTTGGCCATCCTGAAGTTTATATTTTAATTCTACCTGGTTTTGGAATAGTGTCCCATATTATTAGGCAAGAAAGAGGAAAAAAGGAAACTTTTGGTACTCTAGGAATGATTTACGCTATATTAGCTATTGGTTTATTAGGATTTATTGTATGAGCCCATCACATATTTACAGTAGGTATAGACGTTGATACCCGAGCCTATTTCACTTCAGCTACAATGATCATTGCGGTACCTACTGGTATTAAAATTTTTAGATGATTAGCCACACTTAACGGAACTCAAGTAAATTTTTCACCGTCAATACTCTGAGCTTTAGGGTTCGTTTTTCTTTTTACTATAGGAGGATTAACAGGAGTAGTTTTAGCAAACTCATCAATTGATATTATTCTACACGACACTTACTATGTAGTAGCACATTTTCATTATGTCCTCTCAATAGGAGCTGTATTTGCCATTATAGGAGGATTTGTTCAATGATACCCTTTATTTACTGGGTTAACTTTAAATGACAAATTATTAAAAATTCAATTTGCTATCATATTCTTAGGAGTAAATTTAACATTCTTCCCTCAACATTTTTTAGGACTTAGAGGTATACCGCGACGGTACTCTGATTATCCTGATGCATATTTAAGATGAAATATTGTTTCATCAATTGGGTCACTAATTTCATTCATCGGAACCATATTTCTTATTTTTATTACCTGAGAAAGAATAATCTCATTACGAAAGTCCCTTCAGCCTTTAAATATAGTCCCATCAGTGGAATGATTGCAGTCTTCACCTCCCGCAGAACACAGATACTCTGAACTACCAATTCTCTACAATTTCTAATATGGCAGAATAGTGCCATGGACTTAAACCCCATTTATAAAGTTATCTAACTTTTTTTAGAAATTGCAACCTGAACACCTAATTTAACATTAGATAGATCCTCCCCATTAATAGAACAATTAACCTTTTTCCATGATCATGCCCTATCTATTTTAGCAATTATCACCGCAATAGTGGGGTATTTATTAATTGAACTACTTTTAAATAAACAAGTTAACCGATTTTTACTGGAAGGACAAGCCATTGAAGTAATTTGAACAATTCTGCCAGCTCTAATTTTAATCTTCATTGCCCTGCCATCTTTACAACTACTTTACTTAGTAGATGAAATAAAAAACCCTTTAATTTCAATTAAATCAATTGGACATCAATGATACTGATCATATGAATATTCAGATTTTAAAAATCTAGAATTTGACTCATACATAATCCCCCCTCAAGAATGTCAGCTTAATCATTTCCGACTATTAGATGTTGATAACCGAACAGTAGTGCCATTTAATTCCCAGATCCGCCTATTAGTCACAGCCGCCGATGTAATTCATTCTTGAACTGTACCCTCATTAGGAGTAAAAATTGATGCCACACCAGGCCGATTAAACCAAATCAGATTCCTATTAAATCGTTCCGGATTATTTTATGGACAATGTTCAGAAATTTGTGGGGCAAATCATAGATTCATACCAATCGTATTAGAAAGAATTTCAATACAATCATTCATTAAATGAATTAAAAGACAAATTTCATTAGATGGCTGAAAGCAAGCACTGGTCTCTTAAACCATTTTATAGTAAGTAGCATTTACTTCTAATGAAAAATTTAGTTAAATTATAACATTAGCTTGTCAGGCTGGAATCATTCATTTAGAATAATTTTTTATTCCTCAAATAGCCCCAATAAGATGATTAATCCTATTCTTTATTTTTTCAATTACATTTATAATTTTTAATATTATTAATTATTATTCAATCTTGTATTACCCAACATTTAAAATAAAAACATCTAAACAAATTAAAAAAATTAACTGAAAATGATAGCAAGACTTTTTTCATCATTTGACCCTTCAACAAATTGAGGATTATCTTTAAACTGATTAAGATCTTTTATTGGTATTCTTCTTATCCCCTCTATCTATTGAATACAACCCTCGCGAGCTTCAATTATTTGAAATAAAATTTTATCAACTTTACATAAAGAGTTTAAGGTTTTAATAGCAAGAAATAAAATGAATGGAAGAACTATTTTATTTATTAGATTATTCTCTTTCATTTTATTTAATAATTTTTTAGGACTATTCCCTTATATCTTTACAAGAACAAGCCATTTAACTTTAACTCTAACCTTAGCACTACCTTTATGACTAAGGTTTATAATCTTTGGGTGAATTAACAATACCATTCACATACTAGCCCACCTAGTGCCCCAAGGCACACCCCCTGCTCTAATACCATTTATAGTTTGCATTGAAACAATTAGAAATATTATTCGACCTGGGACTTTAGCAGTGCGGTTAACTGCTAATATAATTGCAGGACATCTCCTAATAACCTTGTTAGGAAACACCGGAAATTCACTATCTATTTATCTCGTAAATTTTCTTATCATTGTCCAACTAGCATTATTAACTCTTGAATCAGCAGTCTCTATTATTCAGGCTTATGTATTTGCTGTTTTAAGAACTCTTTATTCTAGAGAAGTAGTTTAATGAGATTACATAAAAATCACCCTTTTCATTTAGTTGAAGTTAGCCCCTGACCTTTATACGGAGCCCTAAGAGCAATAACCTTAATATCAGGGTTAATTAAGTGGTTTCACCAACAACAAGAAAATCTGTTCCTAATAGGAATCTTAATTACATTAATAATTATATACCAATGATGACGAGATACAACGCGAGAAGGAACTTTCCAAGGACTTCACACAATCACAGTTGCAGTTGGATTACGATGAGGAATAATTTTATTTATTGTGTCTGAAGTATTCTTTTTTATCTCATTTTTTTGAGGATTCTTCCATAGAAGATTGAGACCAGCAGTAGAAATTGGGGCAATTTGACCCCCTAAAGGTATTAACCCTTTTAACCCTCTTCAAATTCCTTTATTAAACACTTTGATCCTCTTAAGTTCAGGGATTACAGTAACATGGGCTCACCACGCCCTAATAGAAAATAATTTTAAACAATCAGTTCAAGGATTACTTCTAACTGTGATCCTGGGGTTTTACTTTACAGCTCTTCAAGGATACGAATACTTAGAGTCCCCCTTCTCTATTGCTGACGCGGTATACGGATCATCCTTCTTTATAGCCACGGGGTTCCATGGGCTACATGTGATTATTGGAACAACATTCTTACTAGTTTGCTTATTACGACAAAATAATAATCACTTTTCCCCTACTCATCATTTCGGGTTTGAAGCAGCTGCTTGATACTGGCATTTTGTTGACGTAGTATGGCTATTTTTATACGTTTCAATTTACTGGTGAGGAAGATAGTTTAATAAATTTATATAGTATACTAATTATATTTGACTTCCAATCAAATGACCTACTAAAAGTAGTATAAATTATTTTAATAATTTTTAGTATTAGAGCTGTTATTCTCAGAGTAAGAAGACTAATTATAACATTAACATCATTACTTTCAAAAAAAACTTTTTCAGATCGAGAAAAAAATTCCCCATTTGAATGTGGATTTGACCCCAAAACATCAGGCCGAACACCTTTCTCCCTACACTTTTTTTTAATTGCTGTAATCTTCTTAATTTTTGATGTAGAAATTACCCTTCTCTTACCTATTATTATTTCTTTAAAAATTATAAATATTGCTCAATTTATAAGGTTAGCTTTATTTTTTATTATTATTCTTTTAATTGGACTTTACCACGAATGAAACCAGGGGGCACTAACTTGAGCTAAATAGGATAATAGTTTTATAACATCTAATTTGCACTTAGAAGACGCTATTTAAATAGCTTATCTTAATAAGAAGTAAAAATTACAAACAGTTTCGACCTGTTATTAGATGTTAAGTCATCCTTATTTTTAATTGAAACCAAAATAGCGGTTCATCACTGTTAATGATGAAATTGGAATACTATTCCCAATTAAAGAAATAAGTTACTCAAGAAAAGACTTCTAATCTTAAACTTTAGCAGTGAAACTCTGTTATTATTTCTTATTTATATAGTTTAATAAAAACATTAGGTTTTCATCCTAAAAATAAACTTATATTTTTGTAAATTATTTAAAGGTAAACACCACTTTAATATCTTCAATATTACGCTCTAAACTTAAGCTATTTAAATAAAAAAAGATTAAAATTAATAAAATCACTCAAAAAATTGAAATTAACATAAAGATCTTTAAACTTTTGTTAGAAAAATTTAATAAAAAAGATGAAAGTCCAGATAAATTACAATATAAATTTTGACTCCCCGAGAATTCTAATCAACCTAGATCTACATATTTATAAAATAAACTACCTAAAAAAAGAACAGGACGATTTACAAAATAAGTTGAAAGAAAAGGTATATTTCATATAGAAGAAAAAAAAAGACTCCTTATTAACTTACTCATAAAAAAATTTCCTGAGCCAATGGCTACTTGACAAAGTAGGAAGCCCAGCCAACCCCCTAAAACAATTACTGTTAAAGTTATCAACTTTAAAATTAAAGGTAAACAAATAAAGTAAGGTAAAGGAAACAATGACCAACTTAGTATTCTTCCCCCAAAAATAACAAATAAAATTAAACCTATTATTCCCTTGGTCATAATTAATCCCCTATCTCTAATACTAAAAAAACTAAAAAAATTTAAATTGCCAAAAACAGTGTAAAATAAAAGCCGAATTGTATACCTAAAAGTAAGTCCTGTAGAGATAAAAAAAATCAAATAAATAAAAACATTTAAATAAGACAAAGAAACAATTTCTAAAATTAAATCCTTAGAATAAAACCCTGCTAAAAATGGTATCCCTCTTAAAGCCAAGTTAGAGATATTAAATATTGAGCAAGTTAAAGGTATAAAAACAGATATATTTCCCATATATCGAATATCCTGACAATCTATAAGATTATGAATTATACATCCGGCACATATAAACAATAAAGCCTTAAACAAGGCGTGAGTTAAGAGATGAAAAAAACCTAATAAAGGTTCCCCTATGGCAATAATTCTCATTATTAATCCAAGCTGACTTAAAGTAGAAAGAGCAATAATCTTTTTTAAATCAAATTCTAAATTAGCCCCCAAGCCAGCTATAAATATAGTAAAACAACCTAAAAATAATAAAATTATTAACAAACTCCTTCCTAAACAATTAAAAAATCGAATTAATAAATAAACACCAGCAGTTACTAAAGTAGAAGAATGAACCAAAGAAGAAACAGGAGTAGGAGCAGCTATTGCTGCAGGAAGTCAGGAAGAAAAAGGAATTTGAGCTCTTTTGGTTAGAGCTGCTAAAACAACTAGAAAAGAAATTAGCTTTATTCTCAGATCATTTTTCATACAATCCAAGTAAAAAATATAATTTCAGCTACCATAATTTAATATTCAAGAAATAGATAATAAAATAGCAACATCTCCAATACGGTTAGTAATAGCCGTTAATATCCCCGCAGCAGAAGATTTTTCATTCTGATAATAAATTACTAAACAATAAGAAACCAAGCCTAAACCATCCCAACCTAATAAAATTCTAATTAAATTGGGTCTAATAATTAATAATATCATTGATAAAACAAATAAACAAACTAAATTAATAAAACGATCTAAATTTAAATCCCCCCTTATATATTCATAACTATAATAAATTACTAAAGAAGAAATTAATAAGACAAAACTTATAAAAAGTAAAGATATTCAATCCAGTAACAAAGTTATTACAATAGAACTAGAATTAACTCTAAATAAATTAAATTCAATAAAATAAGTTAAATCACAAACCAAAAATATTAAGCCCGAAAAAAATAAAGAAACACTTAAAAATATAAAAAATACAAAATAGACAAAACAAATATTTAAAATTATTATTTGAAACTTTTCAGCATCTTTGACACCACAAATCAAAATTTTCTTTAAACTATCCAAATAAATAAACAAACTAGCGAGACCTCCCTTCAAAATAAAAAAATTTAAAGGTAATCAATGTAAAAATAATAATAAAAACTCACGATAAACCCCTAAATTAAAATTAAATAAACCCTTAAAATTTTTCCCATGTTGAGAACAAGAGAATAAATAAAGAGAATAGCAGGCTCTAAAAAAACATATTAAACCAAGACCTAATATATTAAGAGACCTCCAACCTACTAATCTATTAATTAGTATAATCTCCCTAGATAAATTTAAAGAAGGAGGAGCTGCTATATTACAAGCACAAAAAAGAAATCATCAAAGAGACATTCTAGGTATTAAATTAATTATCCCCTTATTTAAATAAAGACTACGCCTACTAGTACGCTCATAAGAAATATTAGCTAAACAAAAAAGAGCTGAAGAACTAAGACCATGAGCAACTATTATCATCAAAGAACCGCAAAATCCTCAATAAGATAAAGTTATAACCCCCCCTAACACAAGACCTATATGAGCTACCGAAGAGTAGGCAATCAAAGACTTTATATCAGTTTGACGTAAACATAACAATGAAACTAACGCACCTCCTAAAGTTCTGATCCCAACAAAATAATAAGAAAATAAACCTGAAATATTTAAAAATAATTTTATAACTCGAAGCATACCATAACCTCCAAGCTTTAATATAATTCCAGCTAAAATTATTGACCCAGAAACAGGGGCTTCAACATGAGCCTTAGGGAGCCACAAATGAATAAAATATATAGGCATTTTAATTAAAAACACTAAATTAATACATAAAAATAAAAAAAACCTATCAAGAGGATAATTAAAAAAGTAAAAAACCAATCTACCAAATTTATTATATAAATAAAAAACAGAAATCAATATTGGTAAAGAAGCAAACAAAGTATAAAAAAACAAATAAATACCCGCCTGTAAGCGCTCAGGCTGGTAACCCCAGCCAAGAATTAAAACTAACGTAGGAATTAAACTAATCTCAAAAAAAACATAAAAGATAAAAAAATTTAAAGAAGAAAAAGCTAAAAATAAAGCTATTAATAAAATTAAAACAACAAAACAAAAAAATTCTGAGAAAAAACCGGACTTATTAATTTTACCTCTAGCTAAAATCATTATCGAACAAATTCACATTCTTAATAAAATTAACAAATAAGACAATAAATCACAACCTAACAGTCCAGAAACATTTAAAAACGAGAAATCCACACTTATAAAAAAAATAAACAAAAAAGTAAGAAAAAAAAATATAAATTGATTTAACCAAAAATAGCCGCTAGACAAAGATAGAGGAATCATTATAAACATTATGAACAAAAATTTTATCATAAAATATTAAATCTTTGAAAGTAATCATTACCATGAGTACGAATTAAACTAACTAAAATAGATAAGCCTAAAGCACCTTCACAAACTCTGAAAGTCAAAAAAATTATAAGAAAAAAAAACTCATAGCTTAAAACTCTTAAGGAAAACCTAGACATCAGGTATAAAGATAAAACAATAAACTCTAATCTTAAAAGAGTTAAAAGTAAATGCTTTCGTTTTGAGCAAAAAACTAAGAGCCCCAAACAAACAGTAAAAATAGAATATTTTAGAATTAACATTTTAGCTTTAATAATTTAAAATAAAATATTGATTTTGTAAATCAAACATAAGGAAACTTTTAAAGCTCAGGAAAAAGATTACTCCTATCATTAATCTCCAAAATTAATATTTTAATTAAACTATCTCCTGAATTATTACAATTATATTATTATCAATTTTAATTTCAATTTCATTCTTATTCACTAAACACCCTTTATCCATAGGATTTAATTTACTAGTACAAACTATTATAATTTCACTTATCACAGGAATACTCAACTACAACTTCTGATACTCCTTCATTTTATTCTTAATTATAGTTGGAGGAATATTAATTCTTTTCATCTATATAACAAGAGTGGCATCAAATGAAAAATTTAGATTTTCAATTCCAATAATAATAATCCTGAGAAGTTCCTTTTTAATTATCATCATATCCTCTTACTTATTAGAGCCAACCATTACAAGAACAGAAGTAATAACTAGAATAACACAACAATTTAATTCACAAATCAAATGAAACTATTCCCTAAGAAAATTTTTATCATACCCACAAAATTTAAAATTAATCATACTAATATCTTACCTATTCCTCGCCTTAGTAGCAATTGTAAAAATTACTAGTATTAAACACGGCCCGCTACGAATTAAATAATGAACAAACCACTACGAAAAACTCACCCCCTAATTAAAATTATTAACGGATCCCTTATTGACTTACCAAGACCATCTAATATTTCAGCATGATGAAACTTCGGGTCAATCTTAGGCATATGTCTTTCCATTCAAATCGTAACAGGATTATTTTTAGCTATACACTTTACAGCAAGAATTGATTTAGCCTTCTCAAGTATTATTCACATCTGCCGAGACGTAAATTACGGGTGATTGCTGCGAACTTTACATGCTAACGGAGCATCAATATTTTTTATTGCACTCTATTGCCACGTAGGCCGAGGAATATACTACGGATCATACACCCTTCATATAACCTGAATAATTGGGGTAATTATTTTATTTGCATTAATGGCCACAGCATTTTTAGGATACGTCCTCCCGTGGGGACAAATATCATTCTGAGGAGCCACAGTCATTACAAATCTACTCTCAGCCATTCCTTACTTAGGAACAGATGTCGTACAATGATTATGAGGAGGATTTGCTGTTGACAACGCAACATTAACACGATTCTTCACATTACATTTTATCTTACCTTTTATTGTTTTAGCAATAGTTATTATCCATTTACTATTTCTCCATCAAACAGGATCCAATAACCCTTTAGGATTGAATAGTAATGTAGATAAAATTCCTTTCCATCCATACTTTTCAACTAAAGACTTATTTGGATTTATCCTAACTGCATTAATACTAACAATAATTACACTAGCAAGACCTTATATGCTAGGAGACCCAGAAAATTTTACCCCAGCAAATCCCTTAGTTACTCCAGTTCACATTCAGCCAGAATGATATTTTCTATTTGCTTACGCGATTCTACGATCTATTCCTAATAAATTAGGGGGAGTAATAGCTTTAGTTTTATCAATTGCTATTTTAATAATTCTACCATTTACAAATAAAAGAAAAATAATATCTAGGCAATTCTACCCAGTAAATAAAACAATATTTTGGATTTTTGTCTCAAATATTTCACTTTTAACCTGAATTGGAGCCCGTCCAGTTGAGGATCCCTACATTTTAACAGGACAAGTATTAACAATTAGGTATTTCTTATATTTCTTAATTAATCCTTTAATTGCTAAAATATGAGACCAATTAATATTTAAAAACCTATAATAATATTTAGTTAATGAACTTGTAAAGTATATATTTTGAAAGTATAAAAAAGAAGTAAAACCTTCTATTGACTTGTACTAAAATTTATTAATTAAATTAAAAAGGAAAAAATGAACAATTTTAACCCCAAATAAAAAACAAAAAAATTTAAAGAAACTGGTAAAAACCTTTTCCAAGCTAAATATATTAGCTTATCATAACGATAACGAGGAAGAGTGCCCCGAACTCAAATGAAACAAAAAGAAATAAATACTAATTTCAAGAAAAAAAATCAACTAAAAAAATCACCCCCCAAAAAAAATAAACTAAATAACATCCTTATAAAAAGAATATTAGCATACTCAGCCAAGAAAATTAAAGCAAAACCACCCGCTCTATACTCAACATTAAAACCCGAAACCAATTCTGACTCGCCCTCAGCAAAATCAAAAGGAGTTCGGTTGGTCTCAGCTAACCTAGTGACAAATCAAATTAGAGCTAAAGGAAAAAAAACCATTAACCCTCAAAAATAATATTGAAAAATTATAAAATTAAATAAATTAAAACTTACAATAAAAATCAAAAATGATATCAAAACTAAAGCCAAACTTACTTCATAAGAAATAGTTTGTGCAACTCTACGAAGACTACCTAATAAAGAATAAATAGAATTAGAAGATCAGCCAGAAAGCATAATAGTATAAACACCAAGACTCGAACAGCATAAAAAAAATAATACACCAAAATTAAAATTTAAAAATCCAAACCAAAAAGGTATTCTTAACCAAATCAACAAGGCCAAAAATAAGTTTAAAACAGGAGACAAATAATAAATATAAAAATTAGACATTAAAGGAAAAACCTGCTCTTTAGTAAATAATTTCAGTCCATCCCCTAAAGGCTGGGGTAAGCCCAAAATTCCAACCTTATTAGGGCCCTTACGAATCTGGATATAGCCAAGAACCTTACGCTCTATTAAAGTTAAAAACCCGACTCCTAAAAGAACGCAAACCAATAAAAGTAAAAATCTAATAAAAAACACAAAATAATCAAAAAAAAACAAGTGTTAAATGTAAATAAAAATCTACTTAAATAGATTCTAAATCTATTGCACTATTCTGCCAAATTAACAAAATTAAGCAAAAATAAATTAATTTAAATAATATTTGGTCCTTTCGTACTAAAATATTTTAAAATATTGAGGATAGAAACCAACCTGGCTCACACCGGTTTAAACTCAGATCATGTAAAGTTTTAATAGTCGAACAGACTAAGAAATTCAGCTTCTGCACCAAAATCCTACTTTAATCCAACATCGAGGTCGCAATCTTTTCTTTCGATAAGAACTCTGAAGAAAAATTACGCTGTTATCCCTAAGGTAATTTTGTCTTATAATTTCTTACCAAATCAAGAACCTATTTATCAATATAACCAAAAAGAAAAAGTTATAAAAATTTTTCCGTCACCCCAACTAAACATTAATTAACCTCCAAAAATTTAATCTATACTTAAAAAAAATTAATAAATGTTAAACTCTATAGGGTCTTCTCGTCCTTCAAATCCATTTAAGCTTTTTAACTCAAAAATAAAATTCAACAAATAAAATAGAGACAGCTATTTTCTCGTCCAATCCTTCATACAAGCTTTCAATTAAAAAACTAATGATTATGCTACCTTCGCACGATCAAAATATCGCGGCCATTTAACTCATCATAGGGCAGATTAAACTTTAAATTATACTCAAAAAGACATGTTTTTAATAAACAGGCGGAAACTAGATTTGCCGAGTTCCTTTATCTTAACTCATAAATCAATCTTATAATTTAAATCTCAATTTTACTAATTCAATCATTATCAATTTCATAAAAAATTATAAAAAACATTTTTATAAAAAAATTAAAAGCTTAAAAAATAAAAAAAACAAATGCAGAAAATTAAAACAAATTTTATGGTGGAAATTTTTAATCCTACAAACTACAAATTAAATAAACTTTATAATAATATAAATTAAAGCTAATCCCTTAAAATATTTATTAATTAATAATTATCAATCAGAAAAAGAAAAATAAAAAAAACTAACAAAATTAAATTTTTTTCTAAAAAAACCAGATATATTATAAGACGGCTAACATTTCATTTCAAGAAATCCATTTTAAGTAATTATTTCACATTAAAATTTATAAACTCCTAGCTCCTTAAAATTCGGGAATAAAAAATTTATTTTAAATAATTTATAAACCCTGATACACAAGGTACAAAAAATTAATTCTTCTTCTTAAATCCAAAATATTTCAACTATTTCAAAATTCCCCTACGGTACTTATTATCTATAATAAAATCAATTTATTCAAAATACTAAAAAAAATAATAATTTAATAAAAATAAATAATAATTTTCTAAGATCAAATTATATTGAATTGCACAACAACTTTTTAATGTAAGTAAAAAACTTTCTATCAAGCTCTAATCTGATCTTTCTAGACACACTTTCCAGTACGTCTACTTTGTTACGACTTATTTCATTTTTATGAAAGCGACGGGCGATATGTGCATATTCTAGAGCTAAGTCATTTTTAAAAAATAATTAAAAATTACTTTCAAATCCACTTTATAAAAAATTTTAAAAATATTTAACCATTTAAATCAATTTATTGTAACCCACCTCTCCTTGAATATAGCTGCATCTTGATCTGAATTCTTTTTTAATTAAAAAAACTGACCATTATAATACTCCTGAAAAAATCAACCACGACGATATACAAACAAAAATCAAGTTCATTTAATCGTGGATTATCAATTACAGGGCAGGTTCCTCTGAAAAGACTAAAATACCGCCAAATTTTTTTGTTTTAAAGACTATAACTAATAATAACCTGGTAAAAAATTTACATTTAAAATAATAGGGTATCTAATCCTAGTTTAAAAACAAATTTCACAGCTTCATAAAAGAAAAATTAAATTAAAATTAAAATTTCACTTAATAAATTTAAATTTAATTATTCAATATAAAATTAACTGTTAACCAATAAATTTTACTAGCCCTATTTGTCTAACCGCGACTGCTGGCACAAATTTAATCAGAACCAAACTCCATTCCTAAGTCTAAATTACTTTAAAACTTAAAATTAATTACTGCAGAATAAACTATTTAAGTTAACTTAAAAATCGCATGAAAAATAAAGATTAAGTAAAAAATTAAGCTAAAATAAAACTTTCCAAAAAGAAAATAAGATTAAAGAAATTAAAAATAACAATTTTATTTAAACCTTATTAAAAATTTCTGGCGCAGCTATCCCCAATGGAAAATCGTAATTTAAAGGAAAACCCCGTAAAAAAGTTTAACCCTTATTTCCCTTCTAATGTTTTCGTATGAAAACTAGCAAGCCTGACCCAACTCAAGCTCGCCCTGCCCAAACTAGCAAGCCTGACCCAACTCAAGCTCGCCCTGCCCAAAACTAGCAAGCCTGACCCAACTCAAGCTCGCCCTGCCCAAAACTAGCAAGCCTGACCCAACTCAAGCTCGCCCTGCCCAAAACTAGCAAGCCTGACCCAACTCAAGCCCACTTAGCGCAGTAGGTTTAATTTTATCTAAAAAAATTATTTGAAAGGTTCTAATAACAATTTATGAGGTTAATCCATTATATAATAAATTGCTGATTCAATAGCAATTTAAAATTACTAATTTAAAATAAAGCCTTTTGGTAAATTAAATTTTAACTCCAAAATTTAATTGAAATATATAAGTACTCTTTTTTTTTTTTTTTTTAATAAAGGTTTAATTATTATATAACAATAATATTAATTATCTATAATTAATTATATACATATCGCTTAATAAATTTGTTAGTACACTAATAGAATAATAATATTTATATGAATATATATATATTATATAATTAAATATTTATATATAAATATATGTATACTAAGGAAAAAATTTCTTCAATTTAATTCTTATACACTATATACGATAATTATATATTATTAGGTAGGATTACCAAATAAATCCTAATTACATACTAATATATATATATATTTAATATTAAACGATTATTTTATTGATAGATAATATAAACTAATATTATTATTAATAATGTAAACATTTATATAACCCCCTGTTTTTTCGACAACTTAGACGGGCGATTTTGCTTCTCCAAAATTTCTAACAAAAATTTTTCGGGGTCATTTTTTTTTTTTCAGTCGATGCAACTTAAATTCCTACTAAAATTTGTTAATTTTCACGTAAAAAAAAATAGGTAAAGCCTTTTAATCAACTAATTTAATTTAACCCTTGCGAACTAATTTTTTCATAAAAATA